GAGATTCAATCTTTTTACTGCAAATTTAGAAGCTGTTTCTTTCACTCATATAACTATCTGGTTTAGTTCATCAACCCGAATGATGAATCAAAAAGAAAAATATATATTCAACTCAGCAAAGGCCCTTTCTAGAAAGAAAAGAAGGAGGGTCAATTTTATGTCTCAACGAATCACACGTAGAGATATTGATAACACACATAGAGTTAATGGGATTTCATAACTAATTGATTGAGCAGCAGCTCGTAACCCGCCTAAAAAGGAATATTTATTATTTGATCCATATCCTGACATAAGAAGTCCAATGGGAGCAATACTTGAAATTGCAATCCATAAAAAAACACCGATACTGAGATCAGCTAGAACAAGATGATAGCCAAAAGGAATTACTAAATAACTTAGTAGAATCGATATGACTGCGATGGATGGTCCGATACTGAATAAACGAATATCTCCTCGAGATGGCAGAAGATTCTCTTTGAAAAGTAATTTTGTACCATCTGCTAGAGCTTGAAGAATTCCAAAAGGACCAGCGTATTCAGGTCCAATACGTTGTTGTATCCCTGCAGATATTTCTCTTTCTAACCAAACAATTACTAGTACACCTATTGTGATTCCTAATACAAGACTGAAAATAGGAACAAGCATCCATATGATCCCATCGACTTCTTTTAAGGATTCCAATCTCGAAAAAGAATTGATAGCTTGTACTTCTGTTGTATCAATTATCATTTTAACGATCAACTTCTCCCATAATGATATCTATGCTACCTAATATCGTCATAATATCAGCCAATTTCATTCTTTTAACTAGCTGAGGAAGAATTTGCAAATTGATAAAACCCGGTGGTCGGATTTTCCATCTCCAAGGAAAAACACTCTTATCTCCTATTAGAAAAATTCCCAATTCTCCTTTTGGGGCTTCAACTCTCACATAAAGTTCTTGCTTCGACAATTCAAAAGTCGGAGAAGGTTTTTTACTAATAAATCGATAGTCAAAATCATTCCATTTCGGATCTCTTAGTGTATCAAAGCGTCGGATTTCTAAATTCTCATAGGGCCCCCCCGGAATTCCTTCTAGAGCCTGTTGAATCATTTTTATGGATTCTGCCATTTCATTGATTCGTACTAAATAACGAGCTAATGAATCCCCCTCTTTTTGCCATTGGACTTCCCAATCGAACTCGTCGTAACACTCATACTGATCAACTTTACGAAGATCCCATTGTATTCCGGAAGCTCGTAGCATTGGTCCCGATAAACCCCAATTTATTGCCTCCTTTCCGCCAATAATGCCTACTCCTTCAACTCGTTTTAAAAAAATAGGATTGCGTGTAATAAGATTTTGATATTCAGCAACCTCTGTTAAAAAATAATCGCAAAAATCCAAACATTTATCTATCCATCCATGAGGTAAATCAGCAGCTACCCCTCCGATACGAAAAAAATTATGCATCATTCGCATACCGGTGGCAGCTTCGAATAGGTCATATATCAATTCTCTTTCTCGAAAAATATAGAAGAAAGGGGTCTGTGCCCCAATATCTGCCATAAAAGGGCCGAGCCATAACAAATGCGAAGCTATACGACTTAACTCCAGCATAATGACTCTGATATAGCTGGCCCTTTTAGGTACTTGAATATTGCCTAACTGCTCCGGTGCATTTACAGTTATTGCTTCTGTGAACATAGTAGCTAAATAATCCCAACGTGTTACATAAGGCAAATATTGTATAATTGTTCGGTTTTCCGCAATTTTTTCCATACCTCTATGTAAATAACCCAATACTGGTTCACAGTCAATAACATCTTCTCCATCTAGAGTAACAATGAGTCGAAGAACACCATGCATTGATGGGTGGTGAGGACCCATATTGACTATCATGAGGTCTTTTCTTGTAACTGGCGTAGTCATAGGTTTTTTCCCGATTCATTCTTCCATGAATTGCTGAAAGCGAAAAGAAGTTCATTACAATTGAAGCGAATAATTCAAACCAACTCTTCAAATTAATCAGCTTTTGTTTTTTGTTTCTCGAATATTCAACTGACCAATTAATTCTTTATAACGTATTCTGTTTTTGTTTGACAAATAAGCCAGCAGCCTTTGACGTTTTCCCAGAATTTTTAGCAGGCCTCTCTGAGACGAATAGTCCTTTTTGTGCAATTTCAAATGTAAAGTAAGTTTCCGTATCTTATTGGTGAAATTAACTACTTGAAATTCAGCGGACCCTCTGTTTTCTTTGTTTTCCTCTTGCAAAATAATTGAAACGAATGCATCTTTTAGCATAAAAGAATTTCCCCCTCCCCCTTTTACAGAACAGATATGAATTTGATTGATCAGTAATAATAATACCGGCTATTTTAATGTAGTATACACAAGAATTTGAATTTCTTTATGGATTGCTTATTTTATCAATTAATATGAATCAATCCAATTTTGAATTTGATTCGGATAGGGATATAAAAAGAGGGTTTTTACACTCACAAAAGTGAATAACTGAAACCTAAAATTACGAAGATTTCCTTGATGCATTTGTAGATCTAATTGATACGTCATTGACTTAGTATCGTAGCATTTTATATGAAACTGGGATGTAAGACAAGGCATATGTTACGCCGTTTTGTTTCCTTTCATAATACCCTATAATTAGAATTATAGGGTATTGTTCGAGTAAGTCTTGAATGAGACCTTTGAAAGCTTGATACAAGGGAATATAGAGAAAGAATGTACCGTCAACGAATTTTGAATCGTGGATACATATATATCCTTAACATGCTGAAACGACTCCCATTATTGGTATCAAACCAATAACGATTCATACAAGCTAAATCTTCTAATCGATAATTAGGCCAAAGAAAGAACTTTAATTTCATTAAGAATTTCATTAATTTTTTTTGATTTCTACCAAGATGTTTACTTTTATTCAAAAATAAACCCCAGTTTCTTATCTTAGGCTCGGTGCAAAGTATTGGATTTTTATCCACACCATTCCTATTCTTTAAATTGAAAGAAATTAGAATTCTCAACTCTCTACGACGTCTAGATGATAAAATAGTTTCGGGAACAAGAAAATCATAATGATTTTTCTTTCTATTTCCTGTTCTTCTTTGATGGCTAAGATATCTTTGGTTTCGGTATTTTTGATTAATTTCTTGCTTACTTTGATCAACCAACGAAATGCGTATGGTCTGATACATAATAATTTGGCTATAAGTTCCTAGATACAGACGATTCGATTCGAGAATCACTACCTCAAGTTGCCCCAGTTCATCCATCTCTAGTGTAGTTTCATAGTGAATGAGATGTTGATTTATACTCAATAGGTTATTGTTCAGATAGGTTATCACCCACTTGCTCACTTTTTTGGAATTTAGATTCCACTCTAGCTGGGCTGAAAATTGTCGCATTAGTCCGGGTATTGTTTCCCCCACAAAATAATTGTACCATTTCAATTGAAAAAGCCAATACTGAACTAAATTGGGGGTTCTTATTCTTCCTCTAAACGCTTCGCCACCTATTTTCATGTACAAGTCCTCAGAAGGTGTTTCTATAATTTCTGTTCCTGTCCTTGATACAAGAAGTCTTTTTTCAACGGGTATAAAATCCCAATTTTTTTGAGTTTGAATCTCTTTATTAGTTTCACTAAAACTAATAGGGAAAGACAAATTTCCAAGAAAAAGTGGACTTGGTATAATCCATGGTTTCACTTTATATGCAGTATAAAGTAGCACATGTTCCGGGAAGAACCAAGGTTCGCAGTCCCAATTTGTTACGGGGTTACTTAGTCTTTCTTTATCTATTTTTATCCAATCAAAAAAGATTTCTTTGGAATTGGGTGGATTGATCTCTGGATTTTGACGAATTTGAATATAATGAAAAGCTTTATTATCATTATCAATATCAAATTGGCTTAGAGCAAAATTTTGCATTTTCCAATCAAAATATTTCCGATCTGGCTTTTTGTCACTATCAATAATATTAGCCCTTCTTAGAAAATTATTGAGATCAATATCCCCATTAACATTAAATAATTTGTGTATAGTGTAATTATAAGAAAGATTTTTCTTCTTATTTACTTGTAATGTTGATCCATAAATAGATGAATCTTTCTTAGTTTCATAATTAATAGATTTATATGATAAAAGACCATATCTATAGTATTTTTGAAAATTCTCTTGTTGATTTGGTACTGAATATACTTTACACAAATTTTGATTTGTGTAATGAAATAATAGGTCTTTTTCATTTTCATCTGAACTCCATTTTTGAAAATCTTTATTTTCAGCTGTACAACGTTGATTGACTCTATTTCGCCATTTTTGTGGTATTAATCTAGACCATCTAATCGGAGATAAGTTGTATTGAGGATGGCCTCTTAACCAGTTTTTCCATTGATCATAACTTTGAGGTTTCTTATGCCTTAATTCGGAATGAAATATTCCTTGTATTTCAAAAGAATCCTTTATTGTAGTCTTAAGAAAAAAAGATGTTCCATGATATTGAAGAGCAGATCTTAACTTAGACAAGTTAATAGCTTGGGGTTGTGATAATTTTAAAAATACATATCTTTGCGACAAGGAAGATAAGTCATAAAAGATATGTGAATTCTTCTTACTAGTTCTAATAGTATAATTAGAACGTGCCTTTTTTATAGTCGAAACCGAAAAAAAGTTTATTTTTTTTTGATTTCTTTCATTATTAGAAATGTATTTCTCAATAATTTTTTCTGGTAAAGGTTGTGTATTGATTCTGGCAATATTAATGATACGTAGAAAGATATCTATGTATATTTTTTCAATAAAAATTTTGAGAAAATAATGTAATTTTAAATAATGGAATTGACTGATTAATCGAGCGTTTCTTCGTTTTAATATTTGCCAAATCCTTTTTAGTGGTTGTGATTCTACATTAGAATTTGTACTACTATTTATTCCGGAAGTTTCTTTTTTTTTATCTTTTGTAAGTCTTTGTATTTTATTTTTGATTGTGCTTGTTCTATCAGTTAGATTCTTCATTTCTTGTTCAGTTAGATTCTTCATTTTTTGTTCTGTCTGTAAAGAATTTGCCCGATCTATAGATCGAATTTGAGTAAACGATTCTTCAATTATCTGATTGTTGATTATAGAATCTTTTTTAGTTTCACTTGATTCATCTATTTTTTTCGATCTAACTAATGGAATTTGATTTCTCTTTGAGAATTCTGATATTACTTTTTTGAAAACTCCTAGAACTTTAAAATCTTTAAAAGCCTTCTTTTTTTTCATTTGTTTTCCTAGTTTCTTTAAAGCGGGTTTAAAAAAGGAAGTCATCAAAGAAGATCTTTTTCGGGGAGAACCGAAAGGGTATTCAGTTTCCATTCCCAAAATGGTTAAAAAACCAAAATCATCTTCCACTTCCTTTTGTACATTTCGTTTTTTTTTCTTTTTGATTCGATTTCTGCGAGGAGCTTTTAGCTTAGATCTGTGCCAAGGTTTCAAGCGGAAAGGATATAGGATTTTTATGTCAAAACCTTCTGCCATCAAATGGGTCAAAACCTCTTGATCGTTTAGTCCAACACCAAGGTGGGTGCATGGAAAATGCCTTTCTCTATTCAATTCCTGAAAATCCTCAGCCCACTCAGGAACTTGCAAAAATAATAAACGGCCAATATTTTTAGCTATTATGAGTAAAGGGAGACTTATATTTTTTCTAAGGAACGATTGCATTAGTAATAAGGAACTTCGTATTCCCGGTCCATATGGCAGGTTTTCCCATACGCTCTCCATTTGTATCTGCAGTAGTTCTTCCCTTTTTTTTTCCTGGGATATGATCTTCGCTTTTTCCTCTCTTGTTTTTGTCTGTTTTTTTGTAGAATTAAAAATTTTGGATTTTGTTCTTTTACCCATCCAATTTATAAAAATAAATTTTATTGGATGAGTAAAAAAATAACCTAGGACACTTTTGATTCTGCCCCAAAAAAGCGGGGACTGCGGCTTTGGGTGAAGCAGTTTCAAAATAACAACTTTCCGCCTTTGAGCGCGTGTAGAACTCATGATTAGTTCTCGCTCAAAATCCGGCTCCTTCAACATATCTAGGTAAATCGCGTAGTCTTGGCGTGCATAGGGATCAGCCAAATTTTTCGGCTCTTTAGATAGCACTATTTCTTTCATTGCTCTTGAGCAAAGATGGGGTTCTTTCGACGCGCTCCCATATGCGTAGTCGAGAAATTCTGCTTCCATTTCGCTGATTAATTTGGATGACCATCGAGGGACTTTTTTACCGATTTCTTTGATTCCAATAGATTTTTTTTTTCTTTTTTTATCATGTTTTTTTTCTGAAAATAAAGAAGGGACCTTCAAATTGAGACTCAATCTTGTTTTTCTAGCAAATTTACGGAGGAAAGTGAAAAAAATATTAATTTCTGAGGGTATCAAAGTTGAAAATTCGTCTTTATACTTTTTATAAAAAGAAGGGCTCTTCAAATTGAGACTCAATCTTGTTTTTCTAGCAAATTTACGGAGGAAAGTGAAAAAAATATTAATTTCTGTTGAAAATTCTTTTTTATAAAATGTATCCATTTTCTGTTCAAATTCTTTCTGTTTAAAGTCTTGGTAATCAGTGTAATCAGTACCAGAAAGAAGGATACCATGAATCTTATTTATTTTAACTGTCTTTCGAAAATTTGTTTTATTTCTGATTGAAGGTGAAAACCACTGTTGGGGTGTTCCACGATATGGTCCGTTCAAAAAAGGATCATACTCTTGAGACAAGTATAATTTTTGATTAGGCCGGTCTTTTTTTTGAGTCTTATCATTATCCTTAACCAATCTAGTTCTTTTTTCAAGTATATCCCGAGAAAGAAATCCCATGTCTAGAGCCTTAATTCTATTAAGTAATTCGTTTTTTATCTTGTTCTTTTTTTTGGTCTTTGTATAAACCCAATGATTATACAGTTCATCATAGGATGGTTTTTCGAACGGGAACTCGTCTATTCTTCTTTGTATCATTTCCAAAAAAGTTGACAAACTGGGCGGATATGTAAAAGAGATTCTTTGTTTTCCATCACTTCGGCATGTATCAAAAAAATAGTGTGACGTTTCGCTTTTTACAGCCCCTTTAAAATCCCTGTCATTGTTTTTTATGTATCGTAATGGTCGATTCCAATCTTTATAATCAAAAAGAAGGATCACAGGAAGTTTTTCAACAAATTCAAACCAGAAGAGTTCCTGTTTATGTTTAGTCCCCTTCGTTTCGAAAGCCCTCTCTATTTTTACATCTCCCTCTTTCTTTCTTACCCTTACCCCCCCTTCTTCCATTGTTAAGGGTTTTTCCAGTTTGTTAGTAAGAAGGGGTGAAGGCATTCTGCCTAAATAGTAGACACAGGTAATAAATAAGATAATACTAAAGGCTCGAGCCATAGAATTTTCCAATATTGACACACGGTACGTAAATTCTGACATAAGGTACTTAATTTGTGACGGAAGATACTTATTAAATCGAACGTAGTTATTCAATTTCAATCT